TCTATTGATAGAGATCAATCGTTTATTTCCAGATGCGTTGACATTCCCTTTTTTTTCATTCTAGTTATTGACATGGGAAGGGGTGAAGAAAATTAGAGATACAATCAAATATCTGTGACTAATACTTCCCCCCCCCTCATCTTTTTTTTTAGACCTTTTTTTTAGAATTCGAAACCGTTGTCTTACTTATTACTTATTAGTTATTACTATATTGATATTGATTATTGATTGCAACGAAATCGTTCAGAATTTGATTTTGGGTTAGCAACTTCTATTTTTTATTTTCCTTTCTTCTTCTTCCCTTCGCACCGGAAAATAAAAATGGAAGAGTTGAGTGAATAAAAAACTCAAAGGAGGTTCATGGCCAAGGGTAAAGATGTCCGAGTACAGGTTATTTTAGAATGTACCAGTTGTGTTCGAAACGATATTAATAACGATATTAATAAAGAATCAACAGGCATTTCCAGATATATTACTCAAAAGAATCGACACAATACACCTAGTCGATTGGAATTGAGAAAATTCTGTACCTATTGTTACAAACATACGATTCACGGGGAGATAAAGAAATAGATCGAACCGACCGCCTGTGTATCACCCTTCCAAGGAACACGAAAAATGGCATATTCTATCTATCTAACATATATTTAAATAGAATAGAAAGAAATCCTATTTCTTAATTCTAAAACTAAAAGCATTTTTTTTGATCCGATCGAACGAAATAGGATTTTCGGGATAAGGAATAAACAAACCATGGATAAATCTAAGCGACTCTTTCTTAAATTCAAGCGATCTTTTCGTAGGCGTTTACCGCCGATCCAATCGGGGGATCAGATTGGTTATAGAAATATGAGTTTAATTTGTCGATTTATTAGTGAACAAGGAAAACTATTATCTAAACGAGTGAATAGAGTGACCTTAAAACAACAACGATTAATTACTATTGCTATAAAACAAGCTCGTATTTTATCTTCGTTACCTTTTCTTAATAATGAAAAACAATTTGAAAGAAGCGAGTCGGCCGCCAGAGCTACCGGTCTTAGACCCCAAAATAAATAATAAATATAAATAATAAATAGGCTTACTCTTCAATTGAGTCAAAATTCCAATCCGAACTCAAACAATGTTTTTTTGTTCGAAAAATCCACTTTTACTAATTTAATTTCTATTCTACCTTCCCGGAGTTCATTCTCCAGGGAGCTCATAAAAAAAAATTACGATGGATTCTTTACAATCTCCTTATTTTATGATCTCATTGGAAATCATATAAAGACAATTTTTTTTTGATATTGCTATTTGTGCAAGTATTTTACGATTAAGAAGCAATTGTTCTTTGTACAGGTTAGGGACTAATCTACTATAATTATAGGATTCCTTATTATCGTTATCGCGAATTACTGCATTTATCCGAGTGATCCACAAACGACGAAAATTTCTCTTTTGCCTATTTCGATCCCGATGAGTCGAAACCAAAGTTCTTATTTTCTGTTGAGTAATAGTTCGAGTAAGTCGTGAATGAGCCCCTCGAAAGCTTGATGCAAATAAACGCATTTTTGTTCTACGTCTCCGAGCTATATATCCTCGTTTAATTCTGGTCATTGAATAAATGAAACTTTGATGAATAACTAATTGATTTCCTTTCTTTCAGTTATTCTTTTTTCCCCCTTACTAATCTATTAATAACAAAACGGATTCTTCCAATGTATAAAATAAAAATTCCAATGGCTTTTGCTACTATAACCTTCCCAACCACGATTTTTTTTTCTTTTTTTTTTTTCTAGGCATTTGATCTTGAAATAAGAAATTGTATTGATATTAGGTGTCAAAAAAAACATAGTTAAGTTAAGTAGTAAATATAAACGTATAAAGAAATAGTGGATTCCATCGTTTCTATGATTTTTTCTTAAACGGTGAGGTTCTCTCTATACACCGGAGCCCCTTCCTTCATTTAACGAATGCTATTGTTAACTTGTACAGTTCACACTCTTTGGCTCTATCCATGAATTAAGGTCTTTCACAATGAGATCTACATATATGGTAACGGTATTTAATTATGAAGATTAGCCGAGTAACTGACCCTGTTAGTCCGTTCTTGCAAGAGTAAGGACATAATTTTTCTGCTTTTAAATAAGATTTCCCCTGCTTAGTGGATTACCAATGGGGAATTTTTTCTCATTTTAAATTGAAAATTGAGGTGATTGAATTTGCACCAATGGAAATCATAAATTTGATACACAATACACAATAGAAGGATAGACCCTTTTTTTTAGTTTTTTTAGATAGTAGATGGAGTTCTTCTATCCTATTCATTGGTACTGATCATTGATACTGGAAAAATTGTTTCCTTTGTCCCAGCCCATGATCTGAACGAGTCGCACATACACTCTAGTACATGTTCCTCGGCGCTGAGGACATCCTCGAAGAGCGGGGGATTTCGTGACATTTCTGATTGGCTCTCTTATGTTTCTAATAAGTTGTTTAATAGTTGGCATGTTGAATCGTTGTATACATAATGAGCTGGTTTAGATCGATCCTAACCGGATGATTATGAACTACTTCTATATTATATATTAATATATTTATATTAATATTTTTTAATTTTTAGATTAATATTCATTTTAATAATATTAAACCTGAGTAAGAAGATAAATTCTCAAATCGAAATTTGCGTGATGAAATCCCTGCTATTTTTTTTTATTTAACCGCTACAAGATCAACAATTCCATGAGCTTGGGCTTCTGGTGCTGACATAAAAGCATCCCTTTCCATGTCTTCGGATACAACCCATAAAGGTTTGCCCGTTCTTTGTACATAAACCCTCGTGATGGTTTCGCGCAACTTCAGTAGTTCTTCCGCTTCCAGAATAAATTCTCCCGCTTGCGCCTGATAAAAAGCACTAGCTGGTTGATGGATCATTACCCTGATGATATAACATAATAAATGGTTACTCTATATCGTATGATAAGTCGACGAGAAGAGATAAAGAATAATAAAGAAAGATAGAATTGAACAACCGTACAGGCACGTTTGCGCATTGCATACGGCTCTATAATAAAATTCACTTTTACTTTCGATCAAAGAAAAATATAGAATCTATCAAACCCGGATCGATAAATGATCTAATAACCACCCTTCTTTTTTGAGGAGTTAAAAAATACTATGATGGCTCCGTTGCTTTATATATTTATTTCATCTACGATTCGGCGATCCCAAAGTTTCTTTTTTTTTGTACTCTTTCATAACATAAATAGTGTTAAAAGCCTTTCGGTGTGAAAACAAAAAAGTTTGTGACGCTGAAATAAATAGGCACCCGATAAAAAAGATAAAATCGGAAATACCCTTTATCCAATACAACCCCTTCGATACATAATCTAATGTTTTTAAAAAAACAATAACAAGTTTTTTTATATCGAATTTAAAGTGCCATGCTATTATTACTTAATATTCATATTTCATATGGCGAAGGCATAGTCTTATTTTTTCTCTCAAATAAAAAAACTCATTGGCGCCCGGCATGAAGGAATGCTAGACGTTTGGTAATTTCCCCCCCAACTAGGATAAAAGATCCCATTGAGGCGGCTAATCCCATGCATATTGTCTGTACATCTGGTCGCACAAATTGCATAGTATCATAAATTGCTACTCCGGGTATTACCCATCCGCCAGGAGAGTTTATAAACAAATACAAATCTTTGGTATCATTCTCCATACTGAGATATACCATAAGACCAATAAGTTGATTCGAGATATCGCTATCAACCTCTTGACCCAAAAAAAGCAATCTTTCTCGATAAAGTCGGTTGATTAGGACAAAATTGTATCCTTTAGGAGCCGCACATGCACCTTTTGATGCATACGGTTCAACAAAAATCGTGAAAAAAAAAAGAATCAATGTGTAGATTCCAGCCCTTCCTCTTTGCGGATTCTTTCTAATTTTTCTTCTAACGAAAGGGATTTTTTTTTTTCATTTTTCATGAAAGATGAATTTTGCCCCGTTTACCTACTAAATATAAAAAAAATTCACTAAACTTATCGAACTAACTTCTCATTGATGTATTGTTTCATCGAGATCCAATTCAAATCACGATGTCATTTTCTTGTTCTTAAATGGGATTCTTCGATTCTTTTTTTTTAGGTTTATGCTCTACTCCGAGTAAAGATCTGCCCGATTTTGATTTGCACATATAAGACAAATGCCTCCAATACCACGTCTTTTTGCTACGACTTCTTGTTTTTTCTTTTTTCAATTCATTTCATGTCTTATGCCAAATATTAGATGTATTCATCATATTATTTGATTGATTATGATTAGCAATTTGAGATCACTCCTATTTATAAATAGAATGGGTTTTTTCTAAACGGAGCCTGGATATTTTATTTTATTGGTCCAAACAAGCCAACCATAAATTATTCTAATTGAGAATATTAATCTGAATACCCTCAAAAATAGATCTAATTTAATTTCACTTCATTGCACTTCACGCTCCAAATTTTTGATAATTCAATCAATCTTTCTTGGGCGAAACAGAGGATATCTTGATCGGGGGAGAGAACGGGGAAATCCCATATGACCCAATATATCTGACAAGTCGCACTATATGTCAACCCAAACCGCACCGCCCCCCCCGGGACCTCGAAAGGGTACTTTTGGAACACCAATAGGCATTAAATGGAATAAAAAAAGAATATAAGTACTATATCTCACTTTGATGTGGAAGCGTAACAATGGGTTTGTTGTCTTAATAATATCGGCCTTTATCATATATCATATTTTATCCATTTTTATCCATAGATTGGATAAGTCCATAAATAAAAAAATTAAAGGAAGACGGAATGAAGAAGGGAAATTCTTACGAATGGGTCCTTTGACTGATGAACAAATATGTATACATTTGCTCATATAAAATGGGATCAACCCCCCATTGCGTATTGGTACTTATCGGGTATAGAATAGATTTGCTTCTCTTTGTTCCTACGAACAGAATTGTTCCATTATTATTACTAAAAGAATAGAACAAATAGTAATCCTTTCTACGAGATACTCCACCGAAAGGGGGAGGTTCATACCATAGTTTTTTTTAGTGCAATAAAGTTACATAGTGTCTATTTTTCGTCGATAAAGGGGTATTTCTATGGGTTTGCCTTGGTATCGTGTTCATACCGTCGTATTGAACGATCCGGGTCGTTTGCTATCTGTCCATATAATGCATACGGCTTTGGTTGCTGGTTGGGCCGGTTCGATGGCTCTATATGAATTAGCAGTTTTTGATCCTTCTGACCCTGTTCTCGATCCAATGTGGAGACAAGGTATGTTTGTTATACCTTTCATGACTCGTTTAGGAATAACCAATTCGTGGGGTGGTTGGAGTATTACAGGAGGAACTATAACGAATCCGGGTATTTGGAGTTACGAAGGTGTGGCTGGGGCACATATTGTGTTTTCTGGCTTGTGCTTCTTGGCAGCTATTTGGCATTGGGTGTATTGGGATCTAGAAATATTTTGTGATGAACGTACAGGAAAACCCTCTTTGGATTTGCCTAAGATTTTTGGAATTCATTTATTTCTTTCCGGGGTGGCTTGCTTTGGTTTTGGCGCATTTCATGTAACAGGATTGTATGGTCCTGGAGTATGGGTATCCGATCCTTATGGACTAACCGGAAGGGTACAACCTGTAAACCCAGCGTGGGGTGTGGAAGGTTTTGATCCTTTTGTTCCAGGAGGAATAGCCTCTCATCATATTGCAGCGGGGACATTGGGCATATTAGCGGGTCTATTCCATCTTAGTGTCCGTCCGCCTCAACGTCTATACAAAGGATTACGTATGGGAAATATTGAAACCGTCCTTTCCAGTAGTATCGCTGCTGTCTTTTTTGCAGCTTTTGTTGTTGCTGGAACTATGTGGTATGGTTCGGCAACCACCCCCATCGAATTATTTGGTCCCACTCGTTATCAATGGGATCAGGGATACTTCCAGCAAGAAATATATCGAAGAGTTGGTGCTGGGCTAGCCGAAAATCAAAGTTTATCCGAAGCTTGGTCTAAAATTCCTGAAAAATTGGCTTTTTATGATTACATCGGCAATAATCCCGCAAAAGGGGGATTATTCAGAGCGGGCTCAATGGACAACGGGGATGGAATAGCTGTTGGGTGGTTAGGACATCCTATCTTTAGAGATAAAGAAGGACGTGAACTTTTTGTACGTCGTATGCCTACCTTTTTTGAAACATTTCCAGTTGTTTTGGTAGACGGAGACGGAATTGTTAGAGCCGATGTTCCTTTTCGAAGGGCGGAATCGAAGTATAGTGTCGAACAAGTAGGTGTAACTGTTGAGTTCTATGGTGGCGAACTCAATGGAGTCAATTATAGCGATCCCGCTACTGTGAAAAAATATGCTAGACGCGCTCAATTGGGTGAAATTTTTGAATTGGATCGTGCTACTTTGAAATCTGATGGTGTTTTTCGTAGCAGTCCAAGGGGTTGGTTTACTTTTGGACATGCTTCGTTTGCTCTACTTTTCTTCTTCGGCCACATTTGGCATGGTTCTAGAACTTTGTTCAGAGATGTTTTTGCTGGTATTGATCCAGATTTAGATGCTCAAGTGGAGTTTGGAGCATTCCAAAAACTTGGAGATCCAACTACAAGAAGACAAGTAGTCTGATACAACATTGTTCTGTTACTTTTCGCCTTTATTTTTGTGATTTGACATAAGGTACCGGAGAAATCTTGATTTGAATCGCCACTTTTCTTTGAATCTTGTTCTTTCTTTATCTGGGAGACGATTCCAAATAAACAGGTATGGAAGCTATAATTGTAAACCACGATCGAAGATCGAATCTATCTATGGAAGCATTGGTTTATACATTCCTCTTAGTTTCGACTTTAGGAATAATTTTTTTCGCTATCTTTTTTCGAGAACCACCTAAAGTTCCAACTAAAAAAATGAAATGATTTTTCATTATCTCAATTGAAGTAATGAGCCTCCCAATATTGGGAGGCTCATTACTTCAACTAGTCCCCGTGTTCCTCGAATGGATCTCTTAGTTGTTGAGAGGGTTGCCCAAAAGCAGTATATAAGGCATACCCAGTAAAACTTACAAGTAAACCGGATATAGAGATGGCGACTAGGGTTGCTGTTTCCATTATTATATAATTTCAAGACCACAATGGATTTATGATAAGATCATTTATTTACAACGAAATGGTATACAAAGTCAACGGATCTCAATGAATACAAAATAGGATTTATGGTTACACAAACCGTTGAGGGTAGTTCTAGACCTGGTCCAAGACGAACTATTGTAGGGGATTTATTGAAACCATTGAATTCGGAATATGGTAAAGTAGCTCCTGGATGGGGAACTACTCCTTTGATGGGGGTCGCAATGGCTCTATTTGCGATATTCCTATCTATTATTTTGGAGATTTATAATTCTTCCGTTTTACTGGACGGAATTTCAATGAATTAGATTCATAAGAACCACTAAGTCTCAGCTTTTCAATACAAAAAGTGAAACATTTAGGTCTCGGATTTGTAGCCCGTTCTGTTTTGGTAGTTCGACCGCGGAATTTCTTTGTTCTGTATTTCCGGAATATGAGTGTGTGACTTGTTATAATAGATCCTATTGATAGTACAGAGAATGGGTCTGTAATCTTGATCTTGATAGAGATGATTTTACCTCGTCAGATAGTTATTCTAGTATCTGGAGCACGGAATATATGAAATAAAATAGATTATATTATGAAGTATTAGAACTATGATTCATACTTAATATTCAGACCTCGTGGCCGGACTCCAAAAAATTTTCAAAGAGTTAGAAGGTATAAATCGAAAGATTTTTCTTTTTTCAAACTCCCGTTTATGCTTATTTTGATCAAAGCACAAAGGTTTCTTTGGATTTTTAGTCATTATATTTATTCATTAAAATTGAATAAGTGATAATACAACGGTTCTTACTCAAGGAATCTTTGGACTTAGTTTGAAGGTTTTATTGAATCATCGCGGTTCTAGTATGAATCTGAGGTTTCAATCGATTCATAGGGTCTTAACAAGAGAATTCCTATCAATCAATAATAAAAAAAACAACAGTAAAACTGCATTATACATAAATAATCAAAGCAAATAGGTAAATAGAAGATTCAAGGGGCCTGTAACGATCAACATGAAGATTAATGAGCTGACTTGATATTTTGGCATTATAACGACAAAGAAGAGTTTTCGGATTTTTATTCTTTCGTATCTTCAGAGAAGATTGAATTATAGGATTAAGAAATTTCGAACTTTTTATTATACATATCCGTTTCAACCAGTATTTGAGCGTTTCTGTTTGAGCTGTACGAGATGAAATTCTCATATACGGTTCTCAGAGGGGGAGTCCCTTGGGTTACCTATCTCAATAAAGTCTACGATTGGTTCGAAGAACGTCTTGAGATTCAAGCGATTGCAGATGATATAACTAGTAAATATGTTCCTCCTCATGTCAACATATTTTATTGTCTAGGAGGAATTACGCTTACTTGTTTTTTAGTACAAGTGGCTACGGGGTTTGCTATGACTTTTTACTACCGCCCGACCGTTACTGAGGCTTTTGCTTCTGTTCAATACATAATGACTGAAGCCAACTTTGGTTGGTTAATCCGATCAGTTCATAGATGGTCGGCAAGTATGATGGTCTTAATGATGATTCTGCACGTATTTCGTGTGTATCTCACTGGTGGCTTTAAAAAACCTCGTGAATTGACTTGGGTTACGGGCGTGATTCTGGCTGTATTGACCGCATCTTTTGGCGTAACTGGTTATTCCTTACCTTGGGACCAAATTGGTTATTGGGCAGTAAAAATTGTAACAGGCGTGCCGGAAGCTATTCCTGTAATAGGATCGCCTTTGGTAGAATTATTACGCGGAAGTACTAGTGTGGGACAATCCACTTTGACTCGTTTTTATAGTTTACATACTTTTGTATTACCTCTCCTTACTGCCGTATTTATGTTAATGCACTTCCTAATGATACGTAAGCAAGGTATTTCTGGTCCCTTATAGAGAATAAAGATCTTGTAATCAATCATTAATCGCTTGGGGGAGGAAGAATAGTATTTCATTGCTACAAATATGGATTATTGAAAAAAAAAAATAAGACATATATTTGGATATTTCTCTTCAACTCCATAAACTGTATTATTTATTTGACACGAATGGTTGAAGGGAATTCTCCTAACAGAAAAAATGGATTATGGGAGTGTGTGACTTGAACCATTGATTTGGCCATGCAGATATATGCTTTTATCTGCCACATTGGAATTTACAATCAAATGTGTCTTTGTTCCAACCACCGCATAAGACCCATACAGAACAGAGGATAGGCTGGTTCACTTGAAGAGAATCTTTTCTATGATCAGACCCAATCATGCCATGCATGAACAGGCTCCGTAAGATCCAGTAGAATAAGTGATGTGGGATAATCCAGTCCATATTATGTTTTAGTCATTTTAATTACTTATTAATTACTTAATAGTATTCATAGTATGGAAATGCATTCATTTCCTCTGCATCGACCCAATTTATGATACTAGCGGAGTGAGACAGGGGATCTAAAGAATGAAAGAGGCTAGACTATATTAGTAACAAGTAAATCCTTTGTATGTAAAAAGCTCGATATTTTTTTGGAGATAAAGGCCAATCGCAAGGTCTGAGACGACCCATAAAGCACTTGATTATGATCAATTTTGTAAGCCTACTTGGGTATTGAGCATTCGCCTGTAAGAACTGAATTCCTTGCAATGGATAGTTGCAACTCTGGAAAACGCAATCCAGTCAATTTTTTCTTACATAGACTCATTCATATATGTGTGGATAACATATAGATTTTTTTATATGGATCCATTTGGTTCGTTTGATTCTTGCTCGAGCCGGATGATGAAAAATTATCATGTCCGGTTCTTTCGGAGGATGGATCTATAAGAATTCACCTATCCCAATAACAAAGAAACCTGATTTGAATGATC